GCGTGTGTATATTACTGTATTAAAATGAAACGTCATGTGGGGTGGCCATTAGGTGTGCGTATTATACTTACTGTATAGACTCAAAAACCGCATGTTGGGTTGAGACACTACTCGAGAGCTTCCTGTTTCCGGGGGGTTTGCAGGATCGTTAGGCATCTCAGTAGTGTTGGGGGGTAGGGGGGGTTTACGACCAAAAACAGTTTGTGTACGAGGGGGATATCTCGAGAATTTCAGAAATAGACGCATACCTTTATGTCCTTGAAATTAGAGTATGTAAGTCTTGTGTAATGACCATTAACATGGATACACTTGTCGGGGTCAAAGTAAATGTCCGACCTTGTTAACCTGATCCTATGCACTGTGAAATGTCAATTGAAGGGAAAAAGAAAAAAGGAACCAGCTGCGCTGTAGAGAGAGTGCCCGGCTTGGTGAGTCATCTCATCCGATGATTTCCACCATTAACTTATGTCAGCGTCAATGAAAGTGTGAGGGGTAACGCAGGTAATGACCCCTGAGGTAGGAACCAAATGCCAGGAATAATTCACGAGGAGAAACCCCCACGATTACTGTCCCTGACCATCAATAACCGTGAGCACATATTTGTGCTTGTTGGTAGGCTCTAACTGCGTATTACTGTTTTACTCAATATTTCTGGGGATTAAGATTTGAGTACATATAAAGCTATTAATTTGGCTCTTATTGATGTGACCAACGTGGACTCATAACGTGGTGGCGTATGAATGGTTTATAGTCTATTTATGGTTATAATACATATATGTACTCAATCACCGTAAGATATGGTTAATATAAGTGAATGGTGTATATACATATATGTATATACATGACATTACCCGAGAGTAGTTTTAAGAAGAACACTGGCTTTGGGAGCCAGCGGCGGGGGTTTGATCCCCCTCTCTTGGAGCACTAGGGGGGAGTTTAACCCCCGGCCCCGGCTTACAAGACCGATGCTCTAATGTTGAGCTACTAGTGCAAGATAGTCCAAGTATCTTGTTCTCTAATCATCCGGCGAGGGGTATTAGAACCAGGAATAGGGAAAAATACAGGAGGGAGGCCACCTGTCCGATAATGACGAAGGGGTGTTCAACTGGCATGCCACCGATTCAGGTGAGGATGGCGACGTCAGCCACAAGGGTCCAGAACAAGATTTGTGAGAGGGGGCGAAAGGTGAGGCCTCGCTGCTTGGAAGTGTGTAGTGCGGGCAACAGCAGGAGGACAAGAATCGAGGAGAGTAGAGCTAAAACTCCGCCTAGTTTGTTAGGAATAGAGCGAAGAATCGCGTAGGCGAAGAGGAAGTACCACTCAGGCTTGATGTGGGGGGGAGTCACTAGGGGGTTAGCCGGCGTGAAGTTGTCCGGGTCCCCAAGGAGGTTGGGCGAGAAGAGTGCCAGAGAGCTAAGAGCAACGAGCATAATGACGAAGCCGAGGAGGTCTTTGTATGAAAAGTAGGGGTGAAAGGGGATTTTATCTGCGTCGGAATTAAGGCCTAGTGGGTTGTTCGAGCCTGTCTCGTGTAGGAAAAGCAGGTGGATGATGGTCATGGCTGCGATAATGAAGGGGAATAAGAAGTGGAAGGTGAAGAACCGTGTCAAGGTGGCATTATCGACCGAGAAACCACCCCAGATCCACTGGACAAGAGAGTCGCCAATATAGGGGACCGCGGATAGGAGGTTGGTGATGACGGTAGCTCCTCAGAAAGACATTTGTCCTCAAGGGAGAACGTAGCCGACAAAAGCAGTGACCATGACGAGGAGGAGTAGGATTACGCCCACGGTTCATGTCTCTTTGTAGAGATACGAGCCATAGTACAAACCTCGTCCGATGTGGAGGTAAATGCAGATGAAGAAGAAGGATGCGCCGTTAGCATGCATGTTTCGCATGAGTCAGCCGTAGTTCACGTCCCGACAGATGTGGGAGACAGAAGAGAACGCGGTGGCGATGTCAGAGCTGTAGTGTATGGACAAGAAAAGTCCGGTGAGAATTTGGGCGATCAAACAAAGGCCTAGTAAGGAGCCAAAGTTTCACCATACTGAGATATTTGAGGGGGCAGGGAGGTCGATTAGTGCGTTGTTGGCAATTTTTAGTAGGGGGTGGGTCTTTCGTAGGCTTGCCATTAGGGGGGGGGGGTGTACATGAACGCGGGTAAGTATTTGCATGAACGTTCCTCTAGTTGAATACAACGGTGGTTTTTCAAGCCATAAGTCCTGGTTAAAGTCCTGGGAGGAATTATGACTTACTTTATGTTTATACTACTACTTGGCCTGGTAGGGGGGCTAGTGGCAGTCGCCTCCAACCCTTCGCCGTACTTTGCTGCTTTAGGGCTAGTTGTGGCGGCAGGCGTGGGGTGCGGGGTTCTACTGGGGTTCGGAGGTTCGTTTTTGTCGTTAGTGTTGTTCTTGATTTACCTGGGGGGCATGCTCGTGGTGTTCGCGTACTCGGCAGCTCTAGCTGCTGAGCCATATCCGGAGAGCTTTGGGAGTTCATTTGTGGCGCCCACGGTAGGGGCTTATCTGTTAGGGGTTGGGTTTATCTCGAGCTTTTTTTGGGAGGGGTGGTATGAGGCTTGCTGGGTCCCCGTTGGGGAGTTCTCTGAGTTTTGCACCCAGCGAGCGGACACCGCGGGGGTTGCGATGATGTACTGTTGAGGGGGGGAGATGTTGGTGGCCAGTGCATGGGTCTTGCTTTTAACGTTATTCGTAGTGCTGGAACTAACACGGGGGTTAGCCCGGGGGGCTGTGCGCGCGGTCTAGATGAGTAGGGTGAGGGGGGCGAGGGTTATGGTGAGAAGGAACAAGGCTAGGTATGTCTTGATGGCTCCGCGCTGGGCATTACTTGTGGTCTTAATAAGGGGGTTATTAAGGGACACGATGGCCTTTGGCCCGGAGGCTTCCAATCATGTCTGGTCAATTATTTGGGTTGCTACAGATTGTCCGAGGGTCAGATTCAGTTTGGGGACAAGGCGGTGGGTGATTATGGGAAAAAAGCCTAGTATGCTGGAAAAGCGGTGTAGGGTTAGGTTGGGTGTTGGGCTGAACTGCTTGCCAGTGAGGGAGGCTAGTTCTAGGGCTAGGACGAGACCAAGGACGGAGACCAAAAGGGCGGCGAGTTTCACTAGAGGGGGCATGGTCATAATTGGTGTTTTGAGGGGGGACATGTTCGAGGTAATAAGCAGGCCAGCTAAAATGCTTCCTCAAGCAAGGCGTTTAATTGGGTTGATGACGGCAGGGTTGTTTTCGTTAATGGGGGCCAGGGGAGTAAACCGCGGGTGGCCCATGGAGACGAAGAAGATCAGACGGAGGCTATAGACAGCCGTGAAAGAGGTGGCCAGAAGGGTGAGGGTGAGGGCCCAGGCGTTAAGATAGGACGTGTTTAATGCTTCAATGATAGCGTCTTTGGAGAAAAAGCCGGCTAAAAAGGGGGTGCCTGTAAGGGCAAGGCTACCAATGGTGAGGGAGGAGGAGGTGAAGGGTGCAAGGTGGTGCATACCCCCCATTTTCCGAATATCCTGCTCGTCGTTGAGGCTGTGGATAATTGAGCCCGAGCAGAGAAAGAGTATGGCTTTGAAGAAAGCGTGGGTGCAGATGTGTAGGAAAGCAAGTTGTGGTTGATTTAGGCCGATAGTAACCATCATTAAGCCAAGTTGGCTGGATGTTGAAAAGGCGACGATCTTTTTAATATCGTTCTGGGTTAGGGCACACAAAGCCGTAAATAAGGTGGTAAGAGCGCCCAAGCAGAGGCAGGTTGTGAGGGCTGTCTGGTTGTGTTGAATGAGGGGGCTTATACGGACAAGGAGGAAAATACCGGCAACTACTATTGTGCTTGAGTGCAGTAGGGCAGAGACCGGTGTAGGGCCTTCTATGGCTGAAGGTAGCCAGGGGTGTAGCCCAAACTGGGCTGACTTACCAGTGGCGGCAACGATGAGGCCTAGCAGGGGAATTGTAAGGTCAGTGTCCTTAGTGCTTGCGAAAAGTTGAGTTATTTCTCACGAGTTCATATTTGTGGCCATTCAGGCTATGGCGAGGATCAGGCCGATGTCCCCAACACGGTTGTAGAGAACTGCTTGGAGGGCTGCGGTGCTTGCGTCCGCGCGTCCGAATCATCAGCCGATGAGGAGGAATGATATGATGCCTACTCCCTCCCAGCCAATAAAGAGTTGAAACATATTGCCAGCCGTGACAAGGATAAGCATGGTGATGAGGAAGACAAGTAAATATTTGAAAAATTGGTTGATGTGGGGGTCAGTGTGCATGTATCAAGAGGCGAACTCTATGATTGATCAGGTGACGTACAGGGCGATAGGTGTAAAAATGACGGAGTAGATGTCGAATTTTAGGGTGATGTTGATATCAAAGGTGAGTGTGTTCAGTCATCCGCAGGTGGTGATGATTGTCTCAGTGCCTTCGTTAAGGAACAAGAATAGTGGGAGCAAGCTCACGAGAAATGCTAGCTTTACTGCTGTTGTGACCTGGGAAAGGGGTCAGTGCAACTGTTTCGGTTGGGGGCCGAGGGTGGTTAGCAAGGGGTAGGTCAGTAGTGCAAAGATAATGGTAAGGCTTGAGGCTATTATGATAGTGGTGTAGTGCATAGCTGCTACTTGGAGTTGCACCAAGAGTTCTTGGTTCCTAAAACCAATGGATGACTATTATCCTTTAGGAGCGTACGAGTGAGCCCCAGGGTTCAACTAGGGTGGCGAGAGTTAGCAGTTCTCGTTGCTTGCGAGCCTCTCTCGGTGGGCAAAGGGATTTTCACCCTTGACTTTAGAATCACAATCTAACGTTTTCGCTAAACTATGCTCACAAGCGGTCCAGCCCCAGATCAGTTCGGGTTTGAGAACCAAAAGTGTGAGGGGTGCCAGGTGCAAGGCCATGAGTAGGTGTTCTCGGGTGTGTGAGGGTTCTAAAGCAAGTAGGTGTGTGGGGGTGGGGCCTCGTTGGGTTATTAGGAACATGTACAGAGAGTAGGAGGCGGTGATAAGGGTCCCTGCTCCGGTGAGAACAATCGTTCACGGGGATCAGCTAAACAAGGAGGTGAGGATGAGAAGTTCGCCCATGAGGTTGGGGAGTGGGGGGAGGGCGAGGTTAGCGAGGCATGCAATAAATCATCAGGAGGCCATAAGGGGTATGAGCACCTGTATGCCTCGAGCGAGCACTATTGTCCGGCTATGCGTTCGCTCGTAGTTCGTGTTGGCCAGACAAAAAAGAGCGGATGAGGTCAGGCCATGTGCGATTATTAGGACGAGGGCTCCCGTGAACCCTCAAGGGGTCTGTGTGAGAATGCCCGCAGCCACGAGGCCTATGTGGCTTACGGATGAGTAGGCAATTAATGATTTCAAGTCCGTTTGGCGTAAGCAAACAGAGCTAGCCATGAGAACACCTCAAAGGGCAAGCACAACAAAGGGGTAACATAATTCTTTGGTCAGTGGGTCGAGCACAATAAGTACACGGATTATACCATACCCGCCAAGCTTTAGGAGAATGGCCGCTAGAACTATGGAGCCGGCTACGGGGGCTTCTACGTGCGCTTTGGGTAGTCACAAGTGTACACCGTATAGGGGTATTTTGACGAGGAAAGCTAGTAAACAGCCTACCCACCACAGTTTGGTGGTGTATGCGTCGGGGGTGGTGGGGTTGGAGTATTGGAGTGTTAAGAGAGAGAGGGTGCCTGTGCTGTTTTGGAGTAGAAGTAGGGCTACAAGAAGCGGTAGCGAGCCTGCTAGGGTGTAAAAGAGAAAGTAGGTTCCCGCGTTGAGGCGCTCGGCTTGGTTCCCTCAGCGTGTGATAATGATTAGCGTCGGAATAAGGGTGGCCTCAAATATGACGTAGAACATGAGGACCTCTGTGGCGCTGAATGCCAAAATCAGAAAGAGCTGAAGTGAGGCTAGTAGGGCCAAATACGTTCGTTGACGGACCAATGGTTCGGTTGTCATGTGGTTTTGGCTAGCAATGATGGCCAGGGGTTGGATTCAGCAAGTTAGAACCAGGAGGGGGCTGGATAGTGGGTCAGTTGCTATATAAAGGTTTAAAGAAGACCAACCTGTCTCGGACAAGTTTTTTAACAAGGGGAGGCTTATGGCCGCGATGATAATGCTGTTAAATAGGGCTGTTGGTCAAAGTCATTTAGCTGGGGCCAGCCAAGTTGTGGGAATGAGCATAAGGGTGGGGATTAGAATCTTTAACATTGTAGGAGATTAAGGCTATGCATGTGGTCTGTCCCATGGGTGCGGGCAGTGGCTACCAAGAGAGCTAGGCCTGCACTTGCCTCACAAGCTGAGAATGCTAGGAGGATCATGGGGGAGGCCGAGAAACTAGTGGTGGCTAGCTGCATTGCCCAGAGGGAGAGGGCCATGAATAGGGAGAGCATCATGCCTTCAAGGCAGAGTAGTGCAGAAAGCAGGTGTGTTCGGTGAAACGTCAGTCCGGCTAGTCCTAGTACGAAAGTAGATGATAGGGTATAGTGGGCGGGGGTCATTAGGTTATTGTGGACTTGAACCACAAGTTTTTGAGCCGAAATCAAATGTTTTGTTTAAACTAATTACCTATTCAGCTCACTCAAGTCCTCCTTGGATTCACTCGTAAATTAAGCCCACGGTGAGTAAGGCCAGAACAAGAACTGCCCAGTAGAACGTGAGGTGTGGGGTCTCCAATTGAACCCCTCAGGGGAGGGGCAATAAGAGAGCGATCTCCAGGTCAAAAAGAAGAAAAAGGATGGCGATGAGAAAAAACCGGATAGAAAAGGGTAGGCGGGCTGATCCGACGGGGTCGAAGCCGCACTCATAGGGGGAGAGCTTCTCATGGTCGGGGGCTATGAGGGGGAGTCAAAAAGAGACGACAATAAGGAGGGTAGAAAGGGCAAGGGCGATGGTGATGACTGTAAGTACTAGATTCATTATCTTTCCTTGGGCTTTAACCAAGACCAGGTGATTGGAAGTCACTCATACTGAGTTTAGTACTAGAAAGATTATGAGCCTCATCAGTAGATTGAGACGTAGAGGAACAGTCAGACTACGTCTACGAAGTGTCAGTATCAAGCAGCCGCCTCGAAGCCAAAGTGGTGTCCGGATGTGAAGTGATGTTGGACTTGGCGGAGGAGGCAAATAGCAAGGAAGAGAGTGCCAATGATAACATGAAGGCCATGAAAGCCTGTTGCGATGAAGAATGTGGAGCCGTAGACTCCATCGGCAATTGTGAAAGGTGCTTCGTAGTACTCTATAGCTTGCAGAAGGGTAAAGTAAAAACCTAGCAGTACGGTAAGAAGGAGGGAGTGAATCGCTTGGCGTCGTTGGCCCGCCATAATGCTGTGGTGGGCTCAGGTGACCGTGACACCGGATGCAAGGAGTACTGCTGTATTGAGGAGGGGCACTTCGAATGGGTCAAGGGCTGTTACACCGGAGGGGGGTCAGCAGCCCCCTAGCTCAGGGGTGGGGGCGAGGCTGGAGTGGTAGAAGGCTCAGAAGAACCCTGCAAAGAAAAGTACTTCTGAGGTGATAAATAAAATCATTCCGTAGCGGAGCCCCTTTTGCACGGGGGGTGTGTGAAGGCCTTGGAATGTGCTTTCTCGTACGACATCCCGTCATCACTGATATATTGTGAGAAGTAGTAGAATAAGACCGAGGATCATTAGGGTCTTAGAATTGTAGTGGAATCACATTGCGAGGCCTGATGTCAACATTAAAGCCGCAACCGCTCCTGTGAGGGGCCAGGGACTGGGACATACTATGTGGTACGGGTGTGCTGTGTGGGCCATTGATCGGTAATCGGTGGGGTGGGGGCGAGTTTGATTTGAAGAGTGTTGGGGGTGAGGTGTAAGATGGGTCAGAACAACTCTGAATTGTTTGGGTTCTTGAGTTGTATTCCTGTGAGTCTTAGACGTTCTCCTGAAGGTAAAGGGTTAAAAGAAGGACGAAGACGTAGGCCTGGATCAAGGCGACGGCGACCTCTAGAAGGGTTAATAAAAGCAGTACCGTGGCTGTCAGGATGGCTACTGCAGGTATGAGCGGTACTAGTACGAAAGCGGCCGTGGCAATTAACTGAATCAGCAGGTGGCCCGCTGTTAGGTTGGCGGTGAGTCGAACACCTAGGGCCAGGGGGCGGATTAAAAGGCTAATTGTTTCGATAATAACCAGGACGGGGATCAGAGGGGTAGGGGTCCCTTCCGGGAGGAGGTGGCCCAGTGCGATGGTTGGTTGGTTTCGCATGCCGATAAGTACTGTGGCTAGCCATAGGGGGACGGCGAGGCCAATGTTTAAGGACAGCTGCGTTGTGGGGGTGAAAGTGTAAGGCAAAAGTCCTAGGGCGTTTAGCGTGATTAGGAATAACATAAGGGGGATGAGTAAAAGGGCCCACTTGTGTCCCCCTAAGCTTAAGGGTGAGAGTAACTGTTTGGACAGCTGGTTAACGAACCAGTTTTGTATAGCAAGCAGACGGTTGCTCAATCATTTGGAAGATGGGGTTGGGAATAGAACTAGGGGTAAAGTGAGGGCCAGGGCAATCAGGGGGATGCCTAGATAAGAGGGGCTTGAAAATTGATCGAAAAAGCTTAGTGTCATTGTCAGGGTCAGGGTTGTGCTTTTGATGTGTTGGCGGTTGCTGGGTCTGGGGAGTTGGGGAAGGTGTGGGCCAAAACTTTCGGGGTTAGTACGACTAACAAGATAAGCCATGTGGATAGTAGAATGGTAAATCAAGGGGCGGGGTTTAGTTGGGGCATGGTCACTAAGGGTGGTTGGGAGTCACCAGTCTTTAGCTTAAAAGGCTAACGCTTGAACCCTCTTTAGCTTCTTAGTGATGAGTCTTCAAGTATTGAGTACGATCAGTTCTCAAAGTGTTCCAAGGGAACAGCCTCTACTACAATGGGTATAAAGCTGTGGTTAGCCCCGCAGATTTCCGAGCATTGACCGTAGTAGACTCCGGGGCGAGATGTGATGAAAGCCGTTTGGTTTAATCGACCTGGCACTGCGTCTATTTTTACACCAAGGGCAGGCACCGCTCAGGAATGGAGAACATCCTCGGCAGATACAAGAACTCGGATGGGGGATTCAACGGGGACGACCATCCGGTGGTCAGCCTCCAGCAGTCGGAATTGGCCGGGGGCCAGATCTTGCGTGGGGATTATATATGAATCAAAGTTGAGATCTTGGTAGTCAGAGTATTCGTAGCTTCAATACCATTGGTGGCCTAGGGCTTTGATCGTGAGGTGGGGGCTATTAACTTCGTCTATCAGGTACAAGATTCGTAGGGAAGGAAGCGCGATTAAGACTAGGATAACGGCTGGGAGGATAGTCCAAATAATTTCGATCTCCTGGGAGTCAAGAATATACTTGTTTGTTAGCTTGGTTGAGACCGTGGCCACAATAATATAAAGGACAAGGGTACTAATGAGAAAGACGATCATTAGTGCGTGGTCGTGAAAATGTAGAAGCTCTTCTATAACAGGTGAGGCTGCGTCTTGAAATCCTAGTTGGGAGGGGTGCGCCATATGTAAACAAGGCACGTGGGGGTCCAACCCACAATACTGCCTTGACAAGGCAGTGTATTATCTTTTTACTAGTGCCTTAGCGAAGAAAGTGGCAGAGTGGCAATGCGGCTGGCTTGAAACCAGCTTACGGGGGTTCAATTCCTTCCTTTCTCGTCTAGTTTGCCTGCACTTGAACGAATGCAGGTTCTTCAAATGTGTGGTAGGGTGGGGGGCAGCCGTGCAATCACTCCACATTTGTGATGGTTAGCTCTACTGCAACAACTTCACGCTTAGACGCGAAGGCTTCTCATAGAATGAATAAGAACATAATGACTGCTACTAAGGAAATTAGTGCTCCAACTGAGGACACAGTGTTTCATAGTGTGTAGGCGTCTGGGTAGTCTGAGTATCGTCGTGGTATTCCAGCTAGGCCTAGGAAGTGCTGTGGGAAGAAGGTGAGATTGACTCCAATAAACATAACGCCGAAATGGATCTTAGTCCAGGTGTCGTGCAGGGTGTAGCCTGAAAAGAGTGGGAACCAGTGTACGAAGGCCCCCACGATAGCGAATACAGCTCCTATAGACAAGACATAGTGGAAGTGGGCGACTACGTAGTATGTGTCGTGCAGGACAACGTCTAGCGAGGAGTTGGCCAACACAATCCCTGTTAGGCCTCCGACCGTAAATAAGAAAATGAAGCCGAGCGCTCATAATAGTGGGGTCTCTCATTTAATTGTGCCGCCGTGCAGGGTGGCCAGTCAGCTAAATACTTTAACACCCGTCGGGATAGCAATAATTATTGTGGCGGATGTAAAATATGCACGTGTGTCTACGTCCATTCCCACAGTGAACATGTGGTGTGCTCAGACAATGAAGCCGAGCAGACCGATAGCCATCATTGCTCAGACCATGCCCATGTATCCGAAGGGTTCCTTTTTACCTGAGTAGTAAGCAACAATGTGCGAAATCATTCCGAATCCTGGGAGAATGAGAATGTACACTTCGGGGTGTCCGAAGAATCAGAATAGGTGTTGGTAAAGGATGGGGTCACCTCCTCCTGCGGGATCAAAGAAAGTCGTGTTTAGGTTACGATCAGTTAGAAGTATTGTAATACCGGCAGCAAGGACGGGTAGGGAGAGGAGAAGTAGAACCGCGGTAATCAAGACAGACCATACGAACAGGGGTGTCTGGTACTGGGAGATAGCAGGGGGTTTTATGTTAATAATTGTTGTAATAAAGTTAATGGCCCCTAGAATAGACGACACTCCTGCCAAGTGCAGGGAGAAGATTGTTAGATCGACTGAGGCCCCGGCATGTGCTAGATTGCCCGCTAGTGGGGGGTACACTGTTCACCCTGTCCCGGCCCCTGCTTCTACGCCGGAGGATGCCAGGAGGAGAAGGAAAGAGGGGGGAAGTAGCCAAAAGCTTATATTATTCATTCGGGGAAATGCCATATCTGGGGCCCCAATTATTAAAGGGATGAGCCAGTTTCCGAAACCCCCGATCATGATTGGCATAACCATAAAAAAAATCATAACAAAGGCATGCGCTGTAACAATTACATTATAGACCTGATCATCCCCCAGAAGTGCGCCTGGTTGGCTCAGTTCGGCGCGGATAAGTAAGCTTAGGGCCGTGCCCACCATACCCGCCCAAGCACCAAAGATTAGATATAGGGTGCCAATGTCTTTGTGGTTGGTTGAGAAAAGTCAACGTGTGGTGATCACAGGTAAGATGGCTGAGTTTAAGTGGTGGGTTGTAGCCCCATAAAGAGAGGTTCAAGTCCTCTTCTTATCAAGCCCTGAGGTGTCAACACGTATGATTGCAAACCATAAGTTGTAGATTTACCGTCTACCGGGGCTTTCCCCGCCTCCTGTCCGGCAGGCGGGGAAAGTGTAGGTGGATGCTCGCTGGCTTGAGCACTTAGCTGTTAACTAAGAGTTTGTAGGATCGAGGCCTACCCACCTAGGAAGGCTTTAGCTTAATTAGAGTGCCTGTTTTGCATGCAGGAGGTGTGGGGTAACATCCCGCAAGTCTTACAGAGGCTGGGAGGTTTTCACTCCCGCTTAGGGCTTTGAAGGCCCTTGGTCTGACTGTTAGCCTAAGCCCCTTAGGTGAGGAGTAGTGCGGTGAGGGCGGGGGCAAGGGGGAGAAGGAGGATGGTGAGCGTGGTGGAGAGGGCTAAGGGCATCGTTTGGTGGAGGGAGTGGAGGCGCCAGGGGGTTGTGCTGACTCAGGTGTTAGGGGATATTGTAAGGGCTATTGCGTATGAGAGCCGTAGGTAGAAGTACAGGCTCAAGAGAGCACCTAGTGCGGCTAGGGTAGCAGGTAAGGGGAGGTCCTGTTTTGTCAATTCATGGAGGATTAGTCATTTGGGTAAGAAGCCAGTCAGGGGTGGAAGCCCTGCGAGGGAAAGTAGGACAAGGGGGGTAATAGCAGCAACCATGGGGACCTTTGCTCAAGAAGTAGCGAGGGAGTTCAGGGTTGTCGAGCTGGTTAGTTTAAACACGAGGAATGTTGAGAGTGTTATAGTTATGTATGTGAGGAGGGCGAGCATGGTCAGGGAGGGGGAGTATTGTAGCACGAGCATTATTCAGCCAAGATGGGCGATTGAAGAGTAGGCCAGGATTTTCCGTAGGTGGGTTTGGTTCAGGCCCCCTCAGCCACCGACCATCACAGAAGTCAAGCCCAGTAAAACCATAATGGTTGAGTTGGCTGGCTGAAGTTGTACGATGAGGGCGAAGGGGGCGAGCTTCTGTCAGGTGGACAGAATCAGGCCAGTAGTTAGGTCGAGACCTTGTATTACTTCGGGGAGTCAGGTGTGTAGGGGGGCTAATCCCACCTTGAGAGCAAGGGCGATGGTGGCCATGGTGGTGGGGAGAGGGTGAGATATTTGTTGGATATCTCACTGGCCGGTGATTCATGCGTTCGTGGTGCTAGCAAAGAGTAGTACTGCGGCGGCGGTGGCCTGCGTTAGGAAATATTTGGTGGTGGCCTCAACGGCACGGGGGTGGTGGTGTTGGGCCATTAGCGGGAGGATGGCGAGGGTGCCCATCTCGATTCCCATTCAGGCTAGCAACCAGTGGGAGCTCGCGAAGGTGATTGTTGTTCCTAAGCCAAGGCTTAGTAAGAAGGCAGATAAAATGTAGGGGCTCATTAGTAAAGGAAGGACTTTAACCAACATGTTCGGGGCATGAGCCCGAAAGCTTAACTTAGCTGATTTTACTAGGAAGTGGTGTAGTGGAAGCACTAGGAGTTTTGATCTCCTCAGTTAGGGTTCGACCCCCTTCTTCCTAAGGAGCTGGAGGGGCTTTAACCCTCGTTATTCACTCTATCAAAGTGGCCCTTTTTTCAGGCACGGCTCCGACGTTACGGGTGCGGGGGGAGTCCGGCGAGTGCAATGGGGAGCGAGAGGTGCCAGATGATGAAGGCCAATGTAAGGGGAAGAAAACCCTTTCAGATAAGGTGCATAAGTTGGTCGTAACGAAAGCGAGGGTAGGATGCCCGGACCCACAGGAACGCGAGGGAAAGGAGGGCCGCCTTTGTCATCAAACTGAGGGTGGTGAGGGCGGGGATGGTGGGGATGTGGGTTGCACCGAGGAAAAGCACGGCGGAAAGTGTGTTCATCAGTAAGATGTTGGCGTACTCGGCCAGGAAAAAGAGAGCAAACGGTCCACCTGCGTACTCCACGTTAAAGCCCGAGACCAGTTCTGATTCCCCTTCAGTGAGGTCGAAGGGGGCCCGGTTGGTCTCCGCCAAAGTGGAGGTGAATCACATTGCAGCAAGGGGTCAAGCAGGAAAGATTAGTCAGATGGCTTCTTGTGCAGTGCTGAAGGTTTGCAGGGTGAACCCTCCGGCAAAAATAATGGCTCCGAGCAGAATCAAGCCTAGGCTGACTTCGTAGGAGATAGTTTGGGCCACGGCCCGCAGGGCCCCGATCAGGGCGTACTTTGAGTTGGAGGCCCAACCTGAGCCGAGGGTTGAGTAAACCGCAAGGCTAGACAGGGCGAGGATGAATAGTACGCCGAGATTCAGGTCAATTACGGGGTAGGGAAGGGGCATCGGGGCTCATAGTGTCAGGGCTAGTGTGAGTGCTAGGATGGGGGTCGCTAGAAACAAAAGGGGGGAGGAGGTGGAGGGTCGAACGGGCTCTTTAATAAAAAGCTTCAAGCCGTCGGCGATGGGCTGTAGCAGGCCGTAGGGGCCAACAACGTTTGGGCCCTTCCGCAGTTGTATGTAGCCTAAGACCTTCCGTTCAATAAGTGTGAGGAATGCAACGGCTAGCAGGACAGGGACAATAAAAGTAAGGGGGCTAAGGAGGTGGGTGGTAAGTGGTGATGTCATAGTTAGGAAGAGGATTTGGACCTCTGTCAAAAGGGCTTAGGCCTTTCGCACTTGCCGGGCTCTGCCATCCTAACGTGCCATTATTTATGGGGTGACAGGTATGCCCTCTTGCCTATTTCAGTTGTTTTCATTAGGTGGGGGAGGGGTGTATGTGGGACATGGACCCCCTCTTCTCGGTCCTTGCGTACTAGAAAAGAGCATATCATAGATAGAAACCGACCTGGATTACTCCGGTCTGAACTCAGATCACGTAGGACTTTAATCGTTGAACAAACGAACCCTCAATAGCGGCTGCACCATTAGGATGTCCTGATCCAACATCGAGGTCGTAAACCCCCCCGTCGATAGGGTCTCTTGAGGGGGATTGCGCTGTTATCCCTAGGGTAACTGGTTCCGTTGATCGGTCGTGCCGGATCTTTAAGGTCAGAAATTCTGTTAAGTAGAGCGGGGGCTCTCAGTTGAATAAGGTGTGCTTTCATTCCGCGCGGGGGGTGTTTATTACCCCGTGGTCGCCCCAACCGAAGACACGAGGACAGGGGCTCGTTTTGTTCCCCACTAGTATAAGGGGGTTAAAACAGGGCTGTACTTGGGTCTAAAGCTCCATAGGGTCTTCTCGTCTTATGGGTCTATCCCCGCTTCTGCACGGGGAGATCAATTTCACTGACTAGATAGAGGAGACAGTTCAGCCCTCGTTATGCCATTCATACAGGTCTCCAATTAAAAGACAAGTGATTACGCTACCTTCGCACGGTCAAAATACCGCGGCCGTTAAACTAATAGTCACAGGGCAGGCGGGACCTCTTATTCGCTGATTGCAAGAGGCGATGTTTTTGGTAAACAGGCGAGGCCTTATGTGTTTGCCGAGTTCCTTCTCTTTCTTTCTGTCTTTCCCTTGATGCACACCAGTGTGGGGTTAACGGTTGGTTGTTGAGGGCTTTTCTTGTCATTTATTCCTTTCTCAGTTCCCTCTTTGGTTGGGGCCGTTAAAGCTCGGTGGGGTGTCCGATCCGATATACAGTTGTGCGGGGGAGAGGGGGGTGGCCCTCTTGTTACTCATATTAGCATAATCTTTCCCATGTTAGCATGGGAAGGCCTGGTATGTTGAGGGGAATCAGATCAAATTAGGGGGATGAGGCTGGGGCTGTACTCGAGCTGTAACGCTTTCTGAGGGGGTGGCTGCTTTTAGGCCCACCCAAGTACGTAAGTGTGCATGATCTTTATCCGCTTAAAAAAGTTGTGTCCTGTGTCAAAGGGGCTGTACCCCCTTTGACTAACTCTCCCGTGGTCTTCTTGATCAAAAGGGGTCATGCGAAGGTGCGAAAGAAAGAAGTGGGGAGGCTGAACTTCTATCCAAATCCCAGGCAACCAGCTATAACTAGGCTCGGTAGGTTTATCACCTCTACTCAAAGCTCTTCCCACTCTTTTGCCACAGAGACGGGTTTGCCCCATTATGGGCTGTCTTGGAGTAGCTCGTCTAGTTTCGGGGGGCCAAACTAAAGGGCTCTTTGCTTGGGGAGTTCTGGCTAAATCATGATGCAAAAGGTACGAGGTGAAAGCTCTGCTTTTTAGTACTTTCTGGGTTATTTCACTTCTCTTTCAGCGTTCCCTTGCGGTACTGTCTCTATCGCTCCGGTGTCCTTTTCTATCGCCTATACTAAGGAGGAAAAATGGTTTGTTAAGAAATCGTTAGGGCAGTTGGGGTTATTGATGTGCTCTGGTTGTCTTTAAATTGTCGGGCTAGCTGGGGGGTGTCAGGGTAATCCGATTTGCACGGGTGACTTCTCGGTGTAAGGGAGATGCTTTGCTGTCTTAGCTATACCCTGTCTTTTCCAAGTGCACCTTCCGGTACACTTACCATGTTACGACTTGCCTCCCCTTTTCTTTTATAGGGTTTTAGTTAGTGAGAGTTACTGTTCGGGGAGAGTGACGGGCGGTGTGTACGTGCTTTAGGGCCGGCTTCAGCACAACGCTCTATTTTGTGCTTACTGCTAAATCCTCCTTCAAATACGCGTTTCAGTGTATTATCCGTATGCGCTTATACAGGGAATGTAGCCCATTCTTTCCCTTCCATTAGCTGCACCTCGACCTGACGTATTGGGGGGTTTGCCAATTGTGCTTACTTTTAGGCCTTCACAGGGTAAGCTGACGACGGAGGTATACAGGCGGGGTATGAACAAGAAAGGGTCGGGTTGAACGGGGATTATCGGTTCTAGAACAGGCTCCTCTAGGTGGGTCTTAAGCGTCGCCAAGTCCTTTGGGTTTTAAGCTTGCGCTTGTAGTCCCCGGGCGGATAATGTGGTAATTTATTATCTTGGTTTACGGCAGGGCATAGTGGGGTATCTAATCCCAGTTTGTGCCCCAGCCTTCGTGGGGTCAGATTTCGTAGAGCCACTTTCGTAGTTGGGCTTCTTCCCCTCGGGTGCTTATGACAGCCTTGAGGGCATTTGGCTCTATTCATAGAAGATCCTAACCACCCTTTACGCCGGCTTCTATCAACTCGGGCAACAAGTGTAACCGCGGTGGCTGGCACAAGTTTTTACCTGCCCTCTGAACCTTAGCTAAGTCAAGCTTTCACTTATTGCTTAATACTTATTACTGCTGGGACCCCTTGGGGGTGTGGCTATGAGCAAGGTGTCGTGGGCATGTGTCTGTGCCTGATACCAACTCCTTGTTCCCAGGCGGGGAACTGTGGGGCATTCTCACAGGGGTGCGGATACTTGCATGTATAAGCCAGGGTCAAATTGATAGTAAAGTCAGGACCAAACTTTTGTGCCCGCGGAGCTTCTTAGGGCCCGTCTTAACATCTTCAGTGTCATGCTTTTCGTAAGCTACGCTAGC